AACCTACGAATTTGCCAATTATGAGTTGGGCGCTTTAACCATTCAGCCATGGATGCTTAACAGGGATCATCGTACATCGTGAATAACCAAATTCCAATTGAAATGAAATCTTTAGGAGGAATCAATGAAACGACATCAATTCAAATCCTGGATATTCGAATTGAGAGAGATATTGAGAGAGATCAAGAATTCTCACTATTTCTTAGATTCATGGATCAAATTCGATTCAGTGGGATCTTTCACTCACATTTTTTTCCACCAAGAACGTTTTATGAAACTCTTTGACCCCCGAATTTGGAGTATCCTACTTTCACGTGATTCACGTGATTCACAGGGTGCAACAAGCAATCGATATTTCACGATCAAAGGTGTAGTACTGCTTGTAGTAGTGGTCCTTATATCTCGTATTAACAATCGAAAGATGGTCGAAAGAAAAAATCTCTATTTGATGGGGCTTCTTCCTATACCTATGAATTCCATTGGACCCAGAAATGAGACATTGGAAGAATCTTTTTGGTCTTCCAATAGAAATAGGTTGATTGTTTCGCTCCTGTATCTTCCAAAAGGGAAAAAGATTTCTGAGAGTTGTTTCATGGATCCGCAAGAGAGTACTTGGGTTCTCCCAATAAAGAAAAAGTGTATCATGCCTGAATCTAACCGGGGTTCGCGGTGGTGGAGGAACCGGATCGGAAAAAAGAGGGATTCTAGTTGTCAGATATCTAATGAAACCGTAGCTGGAATTGAGATTTCATTCAAAGAGAAAGATAGCAAATATCTGGAGTTTCTTTTTTTATCCTATACGGATGATCCGATCCGCAAGGACCCTGATTGGGAATTGTTTGATCGTCTTTCTCCGAGGAAGAAACGAAACATAATCAACTTGAATTCGGGACAGCTATTCGAAATCTTAGGGAAAGACTTGATTTGTTATCTCATGTCTGCTTTTCGTGAAAAAAGACCAATTCAAATTCAGGGGGAGAGTTTCTTCAAACAACAAGGAGCTGGGGCAACTATGCAATCCAATGATATCGAGCATGTTTCCCATCTCTTCTCGAGAAACAAGTGGGGTATTTCTTTGCAAAATTGTGCTCAATTTCATATGTGGCAATTCCGCCAAGATCTCTTCGTTAGTTGGGGGAAGAATCAGCACGAATCGGATTTTTTGAGGAACGTCTCGAGAGAGAATTGGATTTGGTTAGACAATGTGTGGTTGGTAAACAAGGATCGGTTTTTTAGCAAGGTACGGAATGTATTGTCAAATATTCAATATGATTCCACAAGATCTATTTTCGTTCAAGTAACGGATTCTAGCCAATGGAAAGGATCTTCTTCTTATCAATCCAGAGATCATTTCGATTCCGTTAGAAATGAGAATTCAGAATATCACACATCGATCGATCAAACAGAGATTCAGCAACTAAAAGAGAGATCGATTCTTTGGGATCCTTCCTTTCTTCAAACGGAACGAACAGAGATAGAATCAGATCGATTCCCGAAATGCCTTTTTGGATCTTCCTCCATGTCCTGGCTATTCACGGAACCTGAGAAGCGGATGAATAATCATCTGCTTCCGGAAGAAATCGAAGAATTTATTGGGAATCCTACAAGATCAATTCGTTCTTTTTTCTCTGACAGATGGTCAGAACTTCATCTGGGTTCGAATCCTACTGAGAGGTCCACTAGAGATCCTAAATTGTTGAAGAAAAAACAAGATGTTTCTTTTGTCCCTTCCAGGCGAGCGGAAAATAAAGAAATGGTTGATATATTCAAGATAATTACGTATTTACAAAATACCGTCTCAATTCATCCTTCGGAACCAGATCCGGGATGTGATATGGTTCCGAAGGATGAACCGGACAGTTCCAATAAGATTTCATTCTTGAACAAAAATCCATTTTTTGATTTCTTTCATCTATTCCATGACCGGAACAAAGGGGGATACGCGTTACGCCACGATTTTTTTGAATCAGAAGAGAGATTCCCAGAAATGGCGGATCTATTCACTCTATCAATAACCGAGCCGGATCTGGTGTATCATAGGGGATTTTCCTTTTCTATTGATTCCTACGGGTTGGATCAAAAAAAATTCTTGAATGAGGTATTCAACTCCAGAGATGAATCGAAAAAGAAATCTTTATTGGTTCTACCTCCTCTTTTTTATGAGGAGAATGAATCTTTTTCTCGAAGGATCATAAAAAAATCGGTCCGGATCTACTGCGGGAATGATTTGGAAGATCCCAAACTAAAAACAGCGGTATTTGCTAGCAACAACATCATGGAGGCAGTCAATCAATATAGATTGATCCGAAATCTGATTCAAATCCAATATAGCACCTATGGGTACATAAGAAATGTATCGAATCGATTCTTTTTAATGAATAGATCCGATCGCAACTTCGAATATGGAATTCAAAGGGATCAAATAGGAAATGATACTCTGAATCATATAACTATAATGAAATATATGATCAACCAACATTTATCGAATTTGAAAAAGAGG